GAATTAATTGTAGAGTTGAAAAAAAAAAAGATAAGAACCGAAGTAAAATACTCTTCTTCACAATATACATACTATGACTGACTAGTTCTACGGTACAAGGAACTCTTTAAATATAGGAGAAAAAAACTAGAAAAACCAAAAGGTCTTTCCATAATTTATCAACAAAAATTTAGTTCTTTATTACCAGCTTAATATGTGGATAAATCCACATACCTAAAAATTCATTTCGGACAATTGAACCTTTTCAAATTGTTTCTTTTTAAGAACCAAAAAGATTTGTGCCAAAATAATAGATGCCAAGAAGAACAACAGACCTTGTATACGTAACGGATCTTGAAGCACTATTTCTGCATCCCCCTGACCAAATCCACCCACATTAGGATTACTCGTTAATGGTTGATCAAGTTTGATAGATTCACCCTCTGAAACAAGAAGTTCTGGTCCTGGCGGTATAATATCAATCACTTCCCGTCCATCCGATGCATCCCCTATCGTTATTTCGTATCCACCTTTTTCTTTTCGTATAATTTTATTTACTATACCTGTTGCTGTAGCATTATAAACATTATTATTACTCTTGCTCCCGTCGGGATAAATCTGACCCCTTCCCCTATTACCGCCTACGTATATGGGATATTTTAAGAAGTGAACATCTCTCTTAGTAGCGGGATCTGGAGAAAGAATAGGAAAGGTAATTTCACTATATTTCTTTCCAGGAACGGGGCCTACCACAAGAATATTTTTTTTTGTGGGACGATAACTTTGAAAAGACAAATTACCTATCTTTTCTTTAATCTCGGGCGAAATACGATCAGGAGGGGCCAATTCAAAACCCTCTGGTAAAATCAGAACAGCACCTACATTCAAAGCCCCCTTTTTACCATTAGCAAGAACTTGTTTAACTTGCATATCATAAGGAATTCGAACAACTGCTTCAAATACAGTATCGGGAAGTACCGCTTGTGGAACCTCAATATCTACAGGCTTATTAGCTAAATGGCAATTAGCACATACAATCCGCCCGGTAGCTTCTCTCGGATTTTCATAACCCTGTTGAGCAAAAATGGGATATGCATTTGAAATGGGTGCTCGAGTGATTATATATATCATGAGCAATACGGAAATGGATCGGGTAATCTCTTCCTTTATCCAAGAAAAATCATTTCTAGTTTGCATGGTCCAATCATTCATCCTGAAAATTTCTACAATAAGATTAGGTAGGTTACTGGCATAGTTCCCTCTCCATTATTCTGCTATTTACTCAAATGATTTTCCTAGAATATAGGAAGAATACGAGTAGAACGAAAAAGAATAAGTCAATTTTTTAATGTTTAGCTTTTAGATACAAAAAAAACAAATTTTATAATTGGATCAGTGGATCTTTTTTTTCAGTCATTCATTGAATGATAAATCACTACAAGTGACGGAGATACACGATTTAAATAACGGAAAATCCAGTATTTTAAAATTGTATCTAAAATGACTGGAAAAGTGGAAACAAGACCAGATAGAATTTGATCATTCTGAGTAAATCCAAAATCTTTATAGACAGACCCAATCATGAGTTCCCAACCATGAGTTGAATGGAATCCTATACATAAATCAGTTAATAAAAGGATAGAAAAAGCTTTTATTGTATCACTTAAGTTATATAGAAATTCTTGAACCCAAGAGTTAAGAATAATGAGTTCTTGATTACCCCTAATAGAATAACCACTTAGAATAAGGAAACATATTATATTTGTACAGAAATTCAAAATCGTATGGGTACGGTCTTGGTTGTTCGTCTCGATCAATTGGATGGTTTCTTTGTAGATTTCCATATGAAGATTTTGGAAATGTGTTTCCGGGTATTCCTTTAGCATTTCATCCAAGAGGAACAGTTCCTCGAACTCTATCAATTTCTTTAAAATCGTTTTTTCTTGAATAATATTCAAGAAAATTTCGGATTGTTTCGTATTCCACCAATTAGTAATCCAAGATTCCAGACTTTTCTTAAATGTAAAAGAGATCCACCAGGGGAAAAAGACTATAGATGTAAGACATAGAAGGGTAATGAATGCTTTCTTTTTTGCCATTTTTCGTCTTTAATGAACTCAGTTTCATCTCATTTGTCAACTATATAGAATAATAATTTTTCTATCAAGGATAAGTTCTATTACAAGTAAATACAAGTAATAGAGCCTAGCCTATGTATCAATTTCTAATTTTGTTTAATCTAAATTGAGAATCGATTCTCGCTTTTTTTATTTGTAATTCGGAATTTTGTTTTTTCCTTTAAATTTGGAAATAAAGAATACAAAATAATACAGAAATCAAAAAATAAATGCTTTCTCTAAGAAAGCATTTATTTTTTTGATACAACGATTTCCATTGGTACACTCAAGAATATGGAACGATTTCCATTGGTACACTCAAGAATCTCGACAAGTCCCAAGCTTTTTGTATAACGTTGCGTGGAGTCCTATCATAATAATCATCAACAGGAGTCAAAGGAATGGTCCCTTGTTCTCTTGTTTGCATATAAAGGACACCACTACTGGGTTCTGGGTTAGGGTTAGCTTGTAGTATGAGGGACTGAATATCTTCCATACGAACTCGGAGAAAAATACGACGATATGTTCCAGGAAATCCGTAACGAAAAAAACACACCATTCTCTTTTTTTTATCGAAAAAATTATAACCACTTCCCACATTCCAAAAAATTAGAAGCCACCAATGTAAACTTAGAAAGAGACCTGCGATTCCATAGAAAGTCAGGGTGACCCCTTGTGGCAAAAAAGGAACTACAAATTCAGATGAAATCAAATAGAAAAAATGTCTACCATAATAACTGGAAACTGAAATATATAACACCCCTAATGAACCTAAAAGAGTGAAAGAAGCCCAGAAGAACTGGATTGGTTTTCGGGACCCCGGTACAATGTCAAGCCATGCGTCTTGTGAACGACAACCATGTTTTTCTGATCCCCAACTAATGAATTTTGGAACATTAACCAATAAAGCAGACATTACAATTAAGGCAAGGCCCACATAAACGTTTATCATAAAATGGGTACCTCAATTTCATATTTGTACCTGTTATATTTTTTTTATTGTTATATTAATATTTTAGTTGTTATATTAAATCCTCCTTATCTTATTAAGGTAATATTAATAGTAGTACTTTTGCCCGTATCTAAAAAATCTTGTTTTTTTGAACATGAAGAAATAAAGAAGCCATTGCAACTGCCGGAAATACTAGGCCCACTAAAGGAACAAAAAGGGAAGGTAAGTTTATCATAAAATGGGGTACCTCAATTTCGTATTTGTACCTGTTATGTTATTTTTTGTTGATTGTTATATTTATATATATATTTTGATTTTTCTTATATTAAAGATAGTCTATAATCACTAGAATTCATATAGACTTATACTAAGTCTATTTTAAAAATTATACTAAGTATATCTAAATGAATAGATAGATATATCTATTATATATGGAGTATACATAATTAAGTATATAATAAATCCATAATCAAAGAAAAAAATGAATAAGATAAGAATCGAAAAATACTAAGAATAATAAAAACATTTATTTTTCTTAGTATTTTTCGATTCTTATCTTATTACTGTGTGTTCTAATTTGATTTTTGTATAATAATAATTATAATTCTATTTGAAGTTCCAAATTGAAAAAAAAAAATTAGAGTCTGAATTATTTTTCAGTTTGAGTCAAAGGAAAGATACCATGGAAATGGTATAACTCACTTAAAACCTCTTTTAAAGAATTACGTGGTACGATTGAATCAAATGCGCCCTTTTCGAATAAAAATTCAGCCGTTTGTACACCTTCGGGCACTTCGATCTTCAACGTTTCTTCAATTACTCTTTTACCTGCAAATGCTATGTAAGCATCGGGTTCGGCAATAATGATATCCCCCAACATTCCAAAACTAGCTGTTATACCCCCAGTAGTGGGAGATGTAAGTATCGTTATATAGAATAACTTTTTATTGATTTGATAATTATATAAAGCAGAAGAAATTTTAGCCATTTGCATTAAGCTCAAACTTCCTTCTTGCATACGCGCTCCTCCAGACGCACATACTAGAATAAGAGGTAAAAGTTGATCGGTAGCATATTCGATCAACCGAGTGATTTTCTCACCCACTACGGATCCCATACTACCCCCCATAAACTCAAAATCCATAATACCAATTGCTACAGGAATACCATTTAGTTGACCTGTGCCTGTTTGAACCGCCTCCAGTAATCCGGTTTTGTCTTGATTAGAATCAAGACGATTTGGATAATCATCATTTTCAGAAGGTTCGTCTTCGTCTTCGTCTTCCGAACTATTTTCAGTTGGTTCGTCTTCGTCTTCGTCTTCGTCTTCCGAACTATTTTCAGTTGGTTCGTCTTCGTCTTCCGAACTATTTTCAGTTGGATAATCATCATTTTCAGAAGGTTCGTCTTCCGAACTATTTGGATAATCATCAGAATCAAGACTATTTTCAGAATTAAATTCAATGGGATCTACAGAGACCATGTCTTCATCCATAGGATTCCAAGTACCTGGATCAATTAAAAGTTCGATTCGATCTGAACTGCTCATTTTTAAATGACAGCCGCAATATTCGCAAATATTCATTTTTGATTTAAAATATTTCTTATAATTCATTCCATAACACTCGTCGCAGGCAACCCACAAATGCGAAAAATCGTTTGGACGAGTTATTATACTACTACTCTCAATTTCACTATCCTTTTGGACCTTATCACTCTCATTGTTACTATCATTTTCCGTTTCTAAAACAGAACTATCCTTTTGGACCTTATCACTCTCATTGTTATTATCATTTTCCGTTTCTAAAACAGAATTATCTTTTTGGACCTTATCTCTTTCATTGTTACTATCGTTTTCGGTTCCGAAAACAGAACTATCCTTTTGGACGTTATCTCTTTCATTGTTATTATCATTTTCCGTATCAAAAACAGAATTATCTTTTTGGACCTTATCTCTTTCATTGTTACTATCGTTTTCGGTTCCTCCGAAAACAGAACTATCCTTTTGGACCTTATCTCTTTCATTGTTATTATCATTTTCCGTTTCATCCTTTTGAAACTTATCATAATCCCAATGTTTGTCACAGTCCCAGTCCTTGTCACAATCACAATACCAATCCCAACCCTTGTACCTGTCACAATCCAAATCCTTGTCATTATAACTCTCATCAAAAAACGAAAAGTTAATAGCCATACCGAATTCAAAAGTAAGATAATGTTGAATAGATTCATAAATGATAGTAGGCCAATTATGAATGATATAATACCATGTCTCAATGATATTATACCATCTGTCAATGATATAATTCCAGTCATGTGGGAAACCATCCGCGTAATCGATGATATATCCGATAGTATAAGGATCAATACGAGTCTTTTGTCTTTGCATAGAGATTTTGCCTCCGATTTACACGATAATACATAGATGAATGAATAGTCATTTAAAAGACAATAGAATAGATGAAGATTCAGTTCATTTATGTTTTTTTTTTTTTTTTTAAATTAAGAGGTAGAATAAAATAACTCACTAACTCTAAGCTAATAATGTCTAACTCTAAGCTAATAATGTAATGTAAACTATTTCTATCATCAATCCCTCTACTGTCCCCTAAACATCCCGATTTCTATATCATAAATTCATGAATTAGTAAATTCTATTCGATAAAATGGCCTATGGAAACTTGTAAAATTTAATGGAAACTTATAAAATTTAATCATGTTTTTCAAAAAACATGATTTCACATTGTTAATAATGTGAGCTGGGACGGAAGGATTCGAACCTTCGAATAACGGGACCAAAACCCGTTGCCTTACCACTTGGCGACGCCCCATTTTTGATTCGACACTAATACATATTAAATACTATTATGGGTTGTTCGTCAATTCCAGTTCTAAATTTATTCTATAGAATAAATTAAATTGTTACTAGAATTTGGATATGCATAAATATCGAATTAAACTGAATTTATTGATCATTACATAGAATTCAATTAAGATATTATATGAATATATGATTTCTTCTATATTTTGATTTCAGAATGAAACTGTTTTGAACTGGATAAGTTCAAATCAAAAAGGGATTGGGGGTATGATCTTATTTATATTCCATTATTTTCCATTTTTTCTTTTCAAATTATTTCTTTTCTTTTTCTATATTTAGAAATCAAAATTGATTTTTTCTTTTCTATTTCATTTTAATATAAGAATATAATATAATAAATAAAAATGATAATAATAAATCAAATTATATACAAATTAGATATATAATATCATATCATATATATAATAACATAATATAAAAAAATACAATAAAAATGAGAATTCAAAAAAAAAAAGCAAAAATACAATTTATTTTCGTAAAGAACAACATTTTTGTTATGCTTAATATCTTTAGCTTGGTCTGTATTTGTATTGACTCTGCCCTTTATTCAAGTAGTTTTTTCTTGGCAAAATTACCCGAAGCCTACGCTTTTTTGAATCCAATTGTAGATTTTATGCCAGTAATACCCTTACTCTTTTTTCTCTTAGCTTTTGTTTGGCAAGCTGCTGTAAGTTTTCGATAAGATCTTTAATTTGAATAATGTCCGAAAAAAAATTAAGAATTTATTCGAAAATAAAAATGATAACATTTTTAAAGATCAGATAAGTTTTACAGCGTGAATCCTTGATTCCAAATATTAAAATTTTTTATTAAAATTTTTGGATAGACAATAAAAATCTGGACCATCTCATCATTTCTGTTTTTTCCATTAAAAAAAGAAAATTCTATTATTCGATTGGAGTCCACCACTAATACCTAGATCTTGATTGTGGATATGAAAAAAATTGTGGTAATATAAAGACTCAATTCTTACTACAAATAAATTTCCTAAGTTTTTTTTTTTTGAAATTACTTCATTTCTTATAAACTTAGGATCAAAGGAAACATAATATGAAATAGAAGAGAATCTATTCTCTTTCTCTGTCGTTTTTTTTTTTTTTAATTATCTTGGAGATTTTGTAATGCTTACTCTAAAACTATTTGTTTACACGATAGTGATATTCTTTGTTTCTCTTTTCATCTTCGGATTCCTATCTAATGATCCAGGACGTAATCCTGGACGTGAAGAATAAGAAAATCTTTTTTGTTTTGCTTACTTGTGCTGGATTTTGAAATATTTTTTGTTTTTTTATCTATTTTACATCTTTAACTAGTAAAAAAAATTAAACAAAGAGGGAAGAAAAAAAAAAAAAGAAACTCCATAATTTCAAAAGAAAAAATACCAAATCATCAATAAACGGAAAGAGAGGGATTCGAACCCTCGGTACAAAAATTCGTACAACGGATTAGCAATCCGCCGCTTTAGTCCACTCAGCCATCTCTCCCCAATTCAAAAAAAAAAAGAATTATTATGCTTATGATACATCGCATAAACAAAAAGAACAAAGAGTAGGGCTCGAAAAAAGCCTTCT